TATTTGGTTTTTTTTTATTTATATTAAAATTATTAATAACGGTTTAAGTAATTTTTAAATGAAAAAAAACATTTAAATTTACTATTATATTAAATACTTAATATATTAATATTATATATATATATATATATTATTTATAAATTAATATTTATATTAATATATAAATTTATGTTTAAATTAATATTAATTAAATATATATGATATAATTTTCTAGATTATAAAGATTTATATAGCCATTTTATATTTACACTTAATATTAGGGAAAAAAAGAAAAAGAAAATATTAATTGTTTAATAATTTATGTTAATTTTTATTAATTATTTAATAACTTACATTAAATATTTTAATATAAAAAAAAAAAAAAAAGAAAATCTATATATAAAATTTAACAAATAGATAAATTTTTTATGGTTTGAAAAAATTTATTTTAAGTTTATTTTACATATAAATTTTAGTGTTAATTATTAATTATTTAAATAATATTTAATATTTAGGTAGTAATTAGTATTAAAAATTTAAGAAATTAAGATTTAGTAATACATTAATTAATAACTAATTTTGTGCCAGCAGTTGCGGTTAGACAAAAGTTAATTTTAAATTTTTTTGGTAATTAATAAATAAAAATAAAATTGTGTAATTTAAATTTAAAATTATAAGGTGAAATTTTAATTTTATAAAAAATTATAATAATATTTATGAATTAAAAAATTTTATTAAAAACTAGGATTAGATACCCTATTATTAAAAATTTAAATTAATAATACTTAAATAGTAGATAAATAAATATTGAAACTTAAATAATTTGGCGGTATTTTAGTTTATTTAGAGGAATCTGTTTAATAATTGATAATCCACGATTAAATTCACTTAATTTAATATTTTGTATATCGTTGTTAAAAAAATATTTTTTAATAATAAATAATATTTAAATTTTATAATTTGAAGTTAAATCAGATCAAGATGCAGATTATAATTAAGAATATAATGGATTACAATAAATTTATTTAGGTTGGAATTTAAATTGGAATGTTTAAATGAAATTGGATTTAAATGTAATTTTATTTAAATTAATAAAATGATTAAATATTAAAATATGTACATATTGCCCGTCGCTTTCATTTATAAATTGAAATAAGTCGTAACAAAGTAGAAGTACTGGAAAGTGTTTCTAGAAAGACAAATTAGAGCTTGATAAAAGTATTTCATTTACATTGAAAAGATATTATATTTATAATTAATTTGAGGGGGAAAATTTAAATAGATAATAATTAATAAAAAAAATTTTAATATAAAAATATTTAATGGGGGTTAAAGTATTTTTATAGAAAAAATTTAAATTTTTATAGTTAAGTAGTATTGTATAAGAAAGTTGAAATAATAAGTGAAAAAAAAATTATTTAAAAGTAAATTCAAATTATTGTATCTTGTGTATCAGAGTTTATTAAATAGGATTTATTTTTTAAATTTCTCGAATTTAAAAGAGTTAATTAATTAAAAAATTTATTGTTTCATAAATATTTTAAATAATTAATTAGAAATGAAATGTTATTCGTTTTTAAATATATCTAGTTTTTTTAGAAAAAAATTAAATTTTAAATTAAATTTAAAAATTAATTAATTAATTAATTAATTTTTAAATTTAATTAAATATTTTAAGGGATAAGCTTTAAATTAAATTTTTATAATTTAAAAATGAATATTTTTGAAAATTTTATAATTTATATTGTTAATAAATTTTAATTTATTATAAATAATTTCAATAAAATTTAAAATTTAATTAAAAATTTAATTTATTATAAAAAAATAAAAATAAATTTTATATTTTTAGTTATAATGATAAAATTAGTAAATAAAATGTGATATAAATTAAAATTTATTATATAATAATTATTTTAAAGGAATTCGACAAATGTATATATTTACCTGTTTATCAAAAACATGTCTTTTTGATTATAATTTAAAGTCTAATCTGCCCACTGATAAATAAATTAAAGGGCTGCAGTATATTGACTGTACAAAGGTAGCATAATCATTAGTCTCTTAATTGGTGACTTGTATGAAGGATTGGATAAAATATAAATTGTCTCTAAAATATTTAATTGAATTTAATTTTTTAATTAAAAAGTTAAAATATATTAAAAAGACGAGAAGACCCTATAGAGTTTTATATTTTATTAATATAAATTATAAATTAACTTGAATAATTTATATTAAGAAGATTATTTTATTGGGGTGATAAAAAAATTAAATTAACTTTTTTTAAAATTTTACATAGATAATTGAATTATTGATCCATTAATATTGATTATAAGAAAAAATTACCTTAGGGATAACAGCGTAATTTTTTTTTTTAGTTCAAATAAAAAAGAGAGTTTGCGACCTCGATGTTGGATTAAGATAAAATTTAAATGCAAAAGTTTAAAATTTTTGATCTGTTCGATCATTAAAATCTTACATGATCTGAGTTCAAACCGGTGTAAGCCAGGTTGGTTTCTATCTTTTGATATTATTATTAATATTTTAGTACGAAAGGATCAAATATTATAATTAAATTAAATTAATTTGATTTTTATTAAAGTTATAATATAATTATAACTATTTTGGCAGAAAAGTGTAATGATTTTAGAATTCATTAATATATAATTATAATTATATATATAGTAATGATAATATTAGATTTATTATTAATTATTATTGGAATTTTAATTTTAATTTTAGGGGTTTTAATTGGCGTAGCATTTTTAGTTTTATTAGAACGTAAAGTTTTAGGTTATATCCAAATTCGTAAAGGTCCTAATAAAGTTGGTTTAATAGGAATTTTACAGCCTTTTTCTGATGCTATTAAATTATTTACTAAGGAGACTATTTATCCTAATTTTTCAAATTATTATTCTTATTATTTTTCTCCTATTGTAAGATTTATTTTATCTTTATTTATTTGAATGTTAATTCCTTATTATTTTAATATAATTAGATTTAATTTAGGTATTTTATTTTTTCTTTGTTGTACAAGAATAGGAGTTTATACAGTTATAGTTGCTGGTTGAGCTTCTAATTCTAATTATGCATTGTTAGGTGGACTTCGTGCTGTTGCTCAAACTATTTCTTATGAAGTTAGTATAGCTTTAATTTTAATATCAAGAATTATTATAATTATAGATTTTAATTTAATATTATTTATTTTTTATCAAAAGTTTATTTGAATAATATTTGTTATATTTCCTTTAACTTTAATATGAATTTCTAGAATATTAGCTGAAACTAATCGTACGCCTTTTGATTTTGCAGAAGGTGAAAGAGAGTTAGTTTCAGGGTTTAATATTGAATATAGAAGAGGGGGATTTGCTTTAATTTTTTTAGCTGAATATTCAAGAATTTTATTTATAAGATTATTATTTGTTATTATTTATATGGGGGGTTATGAATTGGGATTATTTTTTTACTTGAAGTTAAGATTAATTTCTTTTTTATTTATTTGAGTTCGAGGGACATTACCTCGTTATCGTTATGATAAATTAATATATTTAGCTTGAAAAATTTATTTACCTGTTTCTTTAAATTTTTTATTATTTTTTTTAGGGTTTAAAATTTTTTTTTAAAAAATATTTTTTAGTATTATATAAATTAATAGAATAAAAAATTCTTTCTTAAGTTTTCAAAACAAATGCTTTTAACAAGCTCATTAATTTAATTAATTATTATAGAAAATAATTTTATCTCAATAATATCCTAATATTGGATTAATAATAAAGTAACTAAAATATAGGATTGTTAAAATTTGTCCTGTTATAATATATGGTGTTTCTACAGGTCGTGCTCCAATTCATGTTAATAAAATAATTATAATAATAAAAAATCAGAATAATATTTGATTGATAGGGTAAAATTGTAATCCTTGAATTTTTTTATTAAAAGTTAAAGGTAGAATAATAAGAATTAAAATTGATAATACTAAAGCAATAACTCCTCCTAATTTGTTAGGAATTGATCGTAAAATAGCATAAGCAAATAAAAAATATCATTCAGGTTGAATGTGAATAGGTGTTACTAGAGGATTAGCAGGAATAAAATTATCAGGATCTCCTAATAAGTAAGGATTAATTAATGTTAATATTGTTAATAAAAATATTAGGATAATAAATCCAATTAAATCCTTATAAGTAAAAAAAGGATGAAATGGAATTTTATCTAAATTTCTTGAAATTCCTAAGGGGTTATTAGATCCTGTTTGATGTAAAAATAATAAATGAATTATAGTTAATATTAAAATAATAAAAGGTAATAAAAAATGAAATGTATAAAATCGAGTTAAGGTTGCATTATCTACTGCAAATCCCCCTCAAATTCAATTTACTAATATATTTCCTAAGTAAGGGATTGCTGATAATAGGTTAGTAATTACTGTTGCTCCTCAAAAAGATATTTGTCCCCAAGGTAATACATATCCTATAAATGCTGTTGCTATTAATATAAATAAAATAATAACTCCAATAAATCAAGTATATTTTAAGTTAAATGATTCATAATAAATTCCTCGTCCAATATGAATATAAATACAAATAAAAAAAAATGATGCCCCATTTGCATGAAGAGTTCGGATTAATCACCCATAATTAACATTTCGACAAATATAATTTACTCTATAAAAAGCTAATTCAATATTAGCTGTATAATATATTGTTAAAAATAATCCTGTTAAAATTTGAATTATTAAACATAAAGCTAGTAAAGATCCAAAATTTCATCATCTAGAGATATTTGATGGAGTAGGTAAATCAATTAATGAGTTATTAATAATTTTAATAATTGGGTGAGTTTTTCGAATAGGTTTAAATTTATTTAACATTAGTTATTATAGTATATACGTAGTGGGCCATAGAAAATATTAGTAATTTTGACAATTGCAATTAATGTAATGAATAAATAAATGATTAATAATAATATTAATTTTGATGAATAAGAATTGTATAATTTATTTAAATTAATATTATTTTCATTATTAAAAAATTTAATATTAATAAAATCATTTATTTCTAAATTATTATTTAAATTTATTCAATTTAAATTTTTTATAAAAAATAATTGAGTGAATAATAATAAAAAAATTAATAATAAAAAAATAAATTTTATATTATTAGATATGGAAAATATCTCATTTGAAGCAATTCTTGATATATAAATAAATAATACTAACAATCCTCCAAGAAATGTTAAGAATAAAATATATGAGAATCAATAAGTTTTAATTAATATACCAGATAATATACATGTTAATATGGTTTGAATTAAAATTATTAATCCTATCGATAATGGGTGATTTAAGAAATATATTATTATGGATAATATAATTATAATTATTGAGATAAATAATTTTATCATTAATTTTTCAAAAAATAGTTTAATTAAAATAATAATTTTGGAGATTATAGATAAAGAAATTCTTTTTTTTTGAGTTTTTAAAGATAAAATTCTTAATTTTGATTTACAAGACCAATGTTTTTTTTTAAACTATAAAAACATTTAATTAATGATAATTATAAATATATGATTTATTGTTATTATTATATTTTTTATTGGGAATTTAATTTTTGTTTCTAAAAATAAACATTTATTAATTATTTTATTAAGATTAGAATTTATTGTATTAAGAATTTTTTTTTTTTTATTAATATTTTTAATAATGATTGATAATGATATATATATATTAATAGTATTTTTAGTTTTTTCTGTTTGTGAAGGTTCATTAGGGTTATCAATTTTAGTTTCTATAATTCGAACTCATGGAAATGATTATTTTCAAAGATTTAATTTATTATAAATAAAAATGATAAAGTTTTTATTTTATATAATTTTTATAATTCCTTTATGTTTTATGAATAATATATTTTGAATGGTTCAAATAATATTATTTATTTTAATATTAATATTTATATTTATATCTATAAGATATATTAATTATGTGAATTTAAGATATATTTATTCATGTGATTTAATTTCTTTTGGTTTAATTTTATTAAGAATTTGAATTTGTACATTAATAATTATATCAAGAGAAAATTTATATAAAGTAAAATATTATGTTAATTTTTTTTTATTAAATATTTTATTATTATTAATTTTATTATTTATAACTTTTAGAGTAATAAATTTATTTTTATTTTATTTATTTTTTGAGGGTAGATTAATTCCTACTTTAATATTAATTGTTGGTTGAGGTTATCAACCTGAGCGAATTCAAGCTGGTATATATTTAATGTTTTATACTTTATTTGCTTCTTTACCTTTATTAATAGGATTATTTTATTTATATAGTGAAATTAATAGAATAATAATTTATTTTTTAAAATTTTTTAATATAAATTATATTATTTTATATATTAGAATAGTAATAGCTTTTTTAGTAAAAATACCTATATATTTTGTTCATTTATGATTACCTAAAGCTCATGTAGAGGCTTCAGTTTCTGGCTCTATAATTTTAGCTGGGATTATATTAAAGTTAGGGGGTTATGGATTAATTCGAGTTTTAATTTTTTTACAAGAAGTGAATTTAAAGATAAATTATTTTTGGTTAATTATTAGATTAGTAGGTGGATTTTATATTAGATTAAAATGTTTTTGTCAAGTTGATATAAAATCTTTAATTGCTTATTCTTCAGTATCTCATATAAGAATAGTAATTGGGGGTATTATAGTGATAAATTATTGGGGTTATTTTGGTGCTTATATTATAATAATTGGTCATGGATTATGTTCATCTGGTATATTTTGTCTTGCTAATATTAATTATGAGCGTTTACATAGTCGAAGATTGTTTATTAATAAGGGGATAATAAATTTTATACCTTCTATAAGATTATGATGATTTTTATTAATATCTTCTAATATATCAGCTCCTCCTTCTTTAAATTTATTAGGTGAAATTAGTTTAATTAATAGATTAGTTAGATGATCTTGAATTTCAATAATTATATTAATATTAATTTCTTTTTTTAGAGCTGGTTATAGTTTATATTTATATTCTTATACTCAACACGGTAAATTTTATTATGGTTTATATAGATTTTATACTGGAGTTTCTCGAGAATATTTATTATTAATATTACATTGATTACCATTAAATATTATAATTTTAAAAATTGATTATTTAATAATTAATAATAATTAATAATAATTAATAATTTAAATAATTTAATAAAAATATTGATTTGTGGTATCAAAAATATGAATATAAATTCATTTTAAATTATTAATAAAAATATTTGTTTTTATATATTTTTTTTTTTATTTTTTTTTATAATATTAAGTTTTATTTTTATAATTTATTTTATTATAAATAAATTAGTGATTTTTTTAGAGTGGGAGTTAATTTCTTTTAATTCAATTAGAATTGTAATATCTATTTTAATTGATTGAATATCATTATTATTTTTAATATTTGTATTATTAATTTCTTCAGTAGTAATTTATTATAGAAAAAGATATATAAGAGCTGAATTAAATTTATTTCGTTTTATTATTTTAGTTATGTTATTTGTTTTTTCAATAATTTTATTAATTATTAGACCAAATATAATTAGAATTTTATTAGGTTGAGATGGATTAGGTTTAGTTTCTTATTGTTTAGTAATTTATTATCAAAATATTAAGTCTTATAATGCTGGGATATTAACTGCTTTATCAAATCGAATTGGTGATGTTATAATTTTAATAGTAATTTCTTGAATATTAAATTATGGAAGATGAAATTATATTTTTTATATATATTATGTAAAAAATGATTTAATTATAATAATTATTAGATTTATAATTATTATAGCAGCAATAACAAAAAGAGCTCAAATTCCATTTAGATCTTGACTTCCTGCTGCTATAGCAGCTCCTACTCCAGTATCAGCTTTAGTTCATTCTTCTACTTTGGTTACTGTTGGAGTTTATTTATTAATTCGATTTAATATTTTAATTATAAATACATTTTTTATAAAAATTTTATTATTATTAGGGATAATAACAATATTTATGGCTGGGATCTCTGCAAATTATGAATTTGATTTGAAAAAGATTATTGCTTTATCTACTTTAAGACAATTAGGGTTAATAATAAGAATTTTAAGAATAGGGTTTTCTGATTTAGCTTTTTTTCATTTATTAACTCATGCTATATTTAAGGCTTTATTATTTATATGTGCAGGGGTTATTATTCATATAATAAATAATATTCAGGATATTCGTTTTATAGGGGGAATTAGAGTTTATCTTCCTTTAACTTGTTTATGTATGAATATTTCTAATATATCTTTATGTGGAATTCCTTTTTTAGCGGGATTTTACTCTAAGGATTTAATTTTAGAAATAGTTAGTTTTAGAAATTTAAATATATTTGTATTTTTTTTTTTTTATATTTCTACTGGTTTAACTATATATTATACAATTCGTTTATTAATATATTTAATAATTAATGAAATAAATTTAATAAGAATTTATAATTTATATGATGAAGATTATATTATATTAAAAAGAATATTTGTATTATTATTTATAAGATTAATTAGAGGAAGATTTTTAAGATGAGTAATTTTTTATTATCCTTATATAATTTATTTACCAATAAATTTAAAAATAATAGTAATTTATGTAAGAATTTTAGGGGGTTTAATTGGATTTTTAATTAGAAATATAGAAATTTATAGAGTAAATAAGTTTATAATAACTTATAATTTAAGAAATTTTTTATGTTTAATATGATTTATACCTATATTATCTACTTATGGTTTAAATTATTATTTTTTAAGATTTAGTTATAAGTTATTAAAAATTATTGATATAGGTTGGAGAGAATTATATAGAGGACAAGGAATAGTAATTATTTTAAAAAAATATTCTATTTTTTATAATATTTTTCAAATGAATAATTTAAAAATTTATTTATTTAGATTTGTTATTTGAATAATAATTATTTTTATAATATTTATAAATATTATTTATTTAAATAGCTTATATATTAGAGTATAATATTGAAGATATTAAGGAGATTAATTAAATCTTTAAATATATTTATTTATAAAAAAAATTTATTTTAATTTTACAATGAAAATGTAATGTTTTATATTTAAACTATATAAATAAATTAAATTTACTTAAAATAAGGTTATTTAATTATAATTGTATATGTATATGCTAAATAAGAAATATTAATGGAATTTAACCACTAAAAATTAAGTTAGCAGCTTAATTTTAATTATTATATATTTCTTAGGAATTTAATTGGAATAAAAAATTCAATTTTATCATTAACAGTGATATACCTCTATTTGGTTTCAATTAATAAATAAGGAGTAATTACTCTTACTTTTAAGTCGAAATTAAATGCAATTTTTGCTTCTTATTTAAGATAAATTGATAAATCAATATTTTTTAATTGCAAATTAAATGTTTTAAATAAACTATAATCCTTTATTAATTAGTTCAATTTAATATATTTTGATTTCATTCATGATATAAACCTATTAGTAAAATAAAAATAAAAAAAAATCTAATTTTTATATTAATAAAAATATTTGTTAATTTAAATGTTAAAATAATTGGGAAAATTAATGCGATTTCTACATCAAAAATAAGAAAAATTACAGTAATTAAAAAAAAATGAAGAGAAAATGGAATTCGAGCTGAAGATTTTGGGTCAAATCCACATTCAAAAGGTGAACATTTTTCTCGGTCTATAAATGATTTTTTTGATAAGATAATTGATAATAATATTATGATATTAGAAATAATAAAAATTAAGATTAAAATATTAGTTATTAAAATAATTATTTATATTAAAAAATATTAAACTTTTTGATTGGAAATCAAATATACTAAATATATTATATAAATTATATAAATTATTAATATAAATTATAAATTTATATAATTTATAATATGAATATTAATAATTAAAATTAATTTCCTCATCAATAAATAGAGATATAAAGAAAAAGTCAAACAACATCTACAAAATGTCAATATCAAGCTGCTGCTTCAAATCCAAAATGATGATTATTTGAAAAATGTTTATTTAATTGTCGAATAAAACATACAAATAAAAAGATAGTTCCAATAATAACATGAAGACCATGGAACCCTGTTGCTATAAAAAATGTAGATCCATAAATTCTATCTGCGATAGAAAATGAGGCTTCTAAATATTCATATGCTTGGAGGATGGAAAAATAAATTCCTAAAAAAATTGTAATGAATAATCTTTGAATAGTTTGAGTATAATTACTTTCTATTAATGCATGATGGGTTCAAGTTACTGTTACTCCTGATCTAATTAAAATAATTGTATTTAATAAGGGAATTTGGAAAGGATTAAAAGGATAAATTCCTATAGGAGGTCATATTGCTCCGATTTCAATATTAGGGGATAATCTTCTATGAAAAAATGCTCAAAAAAAAGAAATAAAAAAAAAGATTTCTGAAACAATAAATAAAATTATTCCTCATCGTAATCCTTTAGTTACTATAATCGTATGTTTACCTTGGAATGTTCCTTCTCGACAAATATCACGTCATCATTGAAATATAGTTAAAATTGTAATAATATATCCTAAAATTAATAAATTTATATTAAAATTATGAAATCATTTTACTAATCCAGTTACTAAAGTTAAAACTCCAATAGCTCCTGTTAATGGTCATGGTCTATAATCTACTAAATGATATGGGTGAAAGTTTAAATTATTTTTCATTAAATTAATTAACTTCTCTAGAATATAAAGTTCTTAAAATAGTAATTACATAAGATTGAATTACTGCTACTGCAGATTCTAAAATTAATAATAAAATTTGGATTAAGATTAATATTATAATAAAAATATAAGATAAATTAGGTCCAGTACTTCTTAATAATGTTATTAATAAATGTCCAGCAATTATATTTGCTGTTAATCGAACAGCTAAAGTTCCTGGACGAATGATATTTCTAATAGTTTCAATTAATACTATAAAAGGTATTAAAATTGATGGTGTTCCTTGAGGGATTATATGAATAAATATATGTTGATAGTTATTAATTCATCCATATAAAATAAATCTTAGTCATAATGGTAAAGAAATAGCTAATGTTAAAGTTAAATGACTTGTTCTAGTAAAAATGTAAGGAAATAAACCTAAAAAATTATTAAATAATACAAATGAAAATAATGAAATAAAAATTATTGTAGATCCATTAAAATAATTATTTTTTAATAAAATTTTAAATTCATTATGTAATTTATTTAAAATGAAATTTCAAAAAATATGATGTCGATTAGGAATTAATCAAAATGAGTATGGTAAAAATATAATTCCTAAAATAGTTCTTAATCAATTAATAGATAAATTAAATAAATTAGTAGTAGGGTCAAAAATAGAAAATAAATTTCTTATCATTTTCAATTAAAATTTTTATGTAATGTTAATTTAATATTTATTTTGTTATTATTATTTATATTAGGATGGTAAATGTAATAATTTATAATATTAAATAAGATATAAATACAAATAAAAAAAAATAATGAAATAATTCAATTAATTGGTATTATTTGAGGAATAAAAGAATATTACATAAAGTAATAATTTAAATTTGACATATTTATGTTATAAAATTAACTAATTCTTTATATTAATTAATTCATTAGAAGTAATTGCTAATTTACTATAAAATGGTTTAAGAGACCAGTACTTGCTTTCAGTCATCTAATGATGAATAATTATTAATTCAATTAATAAAATTTATAATTGAAATTCTTTCAATTACAATAGGTATAAATCTATGATTTGCTCCACAAATTTCAGAACATTGGCCATAAAAAATTCCTGGTCGATTAATAAAGAAATTAGTTTGATTTAATCGTCCAGGGTTAGCATCTACTTTAATCCCTAATGATGGAATAGTTCATGAATGAATAACATCTGTAGCAGTAACTATAATTCGAATTTGATTATTTATAGGTAAAACAATTCGATTATCTACATCTAGTAAACGAAAATTATTTAATGGTAATTCATTAGAAGGAATTATATAAGAATCAAAATTAACATTATGAAAATCGGAATATTCATATCTTCAATATCATTGATGACCAATTGATTTTAATGTAATTAATGGGTTATTAAGTTCATCTAATAAATAAAGTAATCGTAATGAAGGTAATGCAATAAAAATTAATGTAATAGCTGGTAAAATGGTTCAAATTAATTCAATTATTTGACCTTCTAATAAATATCGATTAATATATTTATTGAAAAATAAATTTAATATTAAATAACCAACTAAAATAGTAATTATAATTAAAATAACTAATGTATGATCATGAAAAAAAATAATTTGTTCTATTAATGGTGAAACTCCATTTTGTAAATTTAAATTAGATCAAGTTGCCATTTCTAAAAAAAAGAGTAAATCTTTTATAAATGGGGTTTAAATCCATTACATATAATCTGCCATATTAGAAGTTTCTTAAAATTGGTAATTCATTATATGAATGTTCAGCTGGTGGTAAATTTTGGTATCATTCAATTGATGAGGGCATATTTAAAGAAAATAGGGCAATTCGTTGATAAATTATCGATTCTCAAATAATAATTAAAATTATTATTACAGCTAGTAAAGAAATATAAGATCCTAAAGAAGAGATTACATTTCAAGAAATATAGGAATCTGGGTAATCAGAGTATCGTCGAGGTATACCAGCTAAACCTAAAAAATGTTGTGGAAAGAAAGTTAAATTTACACCTAAAAATATAATAAAAAATTGAATTTTTAATAAAAATGGATTTAATGATAATCCTGAAAATAATGGGTATCAGTGAATAAACCCTCCTATAATAGCAAATACTGCTCCTATAGATAATACATAATGAAAATGGGCTACTACATAATATGTATCATGAAGAGTAATATCAATTGAGGAATTAGCTAAAATTACTCCAGTTAAACCTCCTACAGTAAATAAAAATACAAATCCTAATCTTCATAAAATTGAAGGTCTATAATTAATTTGGGTTCCATGTAAGGTTGCTAATCATCTAAAAATTTTAATTCCTGTTGGGACAGCAATGATTATAGTTGCTGATGTAAAATATGCTCGAGTATCAATATCTATTCCAATAGTAAATATATGATGTGCTCAAACAATAAATCCTAATAGTCCAATTGCTATTATAGCATAAATTATTCCTAAACAACCGAATGTTTCTTTTTTATTTCTTTCTTGGGAAATAATATGAGAAATTATTCCGAATCCTGGTAAAATAAGAATATATACTTCAGGATGGCCAAAAAATCAGAATAAATGTTGATATAAAATAGGATCTCCTCCTCCAGCAGGATCAAAAAAAGATGTATTTAAATTTCGATCTGTTAATAATATAGTAATTGCACCTGCTAATACTGGTAAAGAAAGTAATAATAGGAATGCTGTAATTCCTACAGCTCAAATAAATAAAGGTATTTGATCAAAAGATATTCTATTTACTCGTATATTAATAATTGTTGTAATAAAATTAATTGCACCTAAAATAGAAGAAATTCCAGCTAAATGTAAGGAGAAAATAGCTAAATCAACTGATCTTCCTCTGTGAGCGATATTAGATGAAAGGGGGGGATAAACTGTTCATCCAGTTCCTGCTCCATTTTCTACGATACTTCTAGAAATTAGAAGAGTTAATGAGGGGGGAAGAAGTCAAAAACTTATATTATTTATTCGGGGGAAAGCTATATCAGGAGCTCCAAGTATTAAAGGGACAAGTCAATTTCCAAATCCTCCAATTATAATAGGTATTACTATAAAAAAAATTATAATAAAAGCATGGGCTGTTACAATTGTATTATAAATTTGATCATCTCCAATTAAATATCCTGGATTACCTAATTCAGCTCGAATTAATAATCTTAATGAAGTTCCAACTATTCCTGCTCAAATACCAAAAATAAAATATAATGTTCCAATATCTTTATGATTTGTTGAATAAAGTCATTTTCGCTAATAAATAATAATTAATAAAATGGCTGAGGTTATAAGCGATAAATTGTAAATTTATTAACAAGAAATATTCTTTTTTATTAAGCCTTATATTCAATAATGATATAAAATTGCAAATTTTAAGGGGTAAATTATTTACTAAGGCTTAAAGAATATTTCTTTCTTTATAAATAATTTTGAAGATTATTAGTTTAATTAACTTAAAACCTTATAAAAATAAAAAGGTTCTAATAATTATTCCTATAATAGAAATTATAGAAATAAAATTAATTAAATTTATAAAATTATTTTTAAGAAATATATTAAATCATTTTATTTTAAAATAATTAAATAAAAATGAAGAATAAATAATTCGAATATAAAAATAAATAGTAATTAATCTTCTTATTACTATAATTAAAGTTAATAAATAAAATTTATTAATTATTAAAAAATTAACAATAATTCATTTTGGTAAAAATCCAATAAAAGGTGGTAATCCACCTAATGATAAAAAATTAATAAATAAATTTAATTTAATTATAAAATTTATATTGTTAATATATAATTGATTAATAAAAAATATATTTAAAATATAAAATAAAAAAAATATGATTCTAATTAAAATTGAATATATAATAAAATAAAAAATTCATAAGTTATTTCTAATTATTAAAGAAAAAATTATTCATCCTAAATTATTAATTGATGAAAATGCTATTATTTTTCGTAGTGAAGTTTGGTTTATTCCCCCAATAGCTCCAATAATTACATTTAAAATAATAATTGGATATATGAAGTATACATTAAAATAATAAGAAAGTAAAATTATAGGGGAAATTTTTTGTCATCTTATTAAAATAAAGTTATTAAATCAGGATAAACCTTCAGAAATATTTGGGAATCAAAAATGGAAGGGGGTAGAACCTATTTTTATTAATAAAGAAGAATTAATTATAATTGAAATGAAATTATTTATTTCAAAGTTTTTTATTAAAAAAAATTTAATTAAAATTGAAAATAAAAAATTTATTGATGCAATGGATTGTGTTAAAAAATATTTTAATGAAGCTTCTGAAGATAAAAGGTTATTAGAATTTGAGATTAGGGGGATAAATCTTAATAAATTGATTTCTAATCCAATTCAACAACCAAATCATGAATTTGCAGAAATTGAAATAAGAGTTCTAAAAATCAGAATAAATAAGAAAAATATTTTATTTGAATTGAATAAAAAATAAATAAAAAATAATTATAATCATATAATATTAAAAAATTATCAATTTTTTATTTTAATTTAATTATATTTTGGTGTAAGATGCACAATAATTTTTGATATTATTAGATATAGTTTAATTCTATAAAATATAATAAAGGTAGAATTCTACATTATTTATTCTATCAGAATAATCCTTTAATCAGGCACTTTATTATAATTTTTTTTAAAAAAAAGGGATTTCCTTTATATTTGAGGTATGAACCCAAAAGCTTAATTTTAGCTTATTTTTAA